AATCCATGTCTTGTTTTCCACATCGTTATTTTTTCCTCGATCCATATACAATTTTCTTGTCATTTCTTCTTTTTGGTTTCATATAATAAAAGAATTATATACATCTGAAACCTAACGTATAAAAAAGATGACTATTTTGCTTAGGAAGAAGAAGGTCTCTTTTTCTTTTTTAGGGACAGGGGTAGGAAAATCTTATCTACTGTTCATTGTACATATCCATTTTTGTTAGGAATTCCGTACAAAAAAATACAAATGATCTTGAACTACAGCATCTGACCATATATGTATTACAATAAATAAGGAGGATTTTCAATGCGAGATATAAAAACATATCTTTCCACAGCGCCTGTGCTAACTACTCTATGGTTTGGGTCTTTAGCGGGTCTATTGATAGAAATTAATCGTTTATTCCCGGATGCTTTGTCATTCCCTTTTTTCTAGTTATTAATATTATTAATATAATAAATATAATATGCGAAAAAAATGAAGAAAATTTGAGATACAATTCTACGTGACGTGACTAAAACTTAGTCCCCCTTTTTTTCAGTTCTTTAGGATAGGAAGGAAAGAGAAAGAAAAAGTATATTGAACCTCAGCAAAAATCCGGTGGATCTAAGATCCCATTTTGGAGAACAGAAATGGAAAGGGGGTCCAGTCTAAGGTAAAAAAAAAAGCTCCACGAAATCATAGCATAAAAAAAAGATACTTAAATGAAATACTGGGATTAGGATAGGAATAATTGATAGTTAGAAAAAAATTGTATTACTTACATTATTACTATATATATATATATAATAATATTCTATTAATATTAATTAGAATTACAACAAAATATTTAGAAATTCCATTTCTAATTAGTAACTTCTATTGATATTGATTTTTTTTCTTTTTTGTTCTTTTCGTCTTCTTAGGTTCGGGTCGAAAACAGAAGAGTTAAGTTGATCAAACAAAAATACAAAGGGGGTTCATGGCTAAGGGTAAAGATATCCGAGTTAGAGTTATTTTGGAATGTACCAGTTGTGTCCAAAATGGTGTCAATAAGGAATCGCCAGGCATTTCTAGATATATTACTCAAAAGAATCGGCACAATACACCCAGTCGATTAGACTTGAGAAAATTTTGTCGATATTGTCACAAGCATACGATTCATGGGGAAATAAAGAAATAAATCGAACGTGTGTTTGATCTTTCAAGGGGGCAGGAAAAGGAAGAACTTAACATATCTTAACATAAACATATATATATAATATACAAATAAAAATATAGAATATACAAAAAAACCTATTTCGGTCGGATCTGAAATGAATAAAGAAAATAAAGAAATAGAATTTTAGAGATAAGGAATAAACCATGGATAAATCCAAGCAACCTTTTCGTAAATCCAAGCGATCTTTTCGTAGGCGTTTTCCCCCAATTGAATCAGGGGATCGAATTGATTATAGAAACATGAGTTTAATTAGTCGATTTATTAGTGAACAAGGAAAAATATTATCTAGACGGGTGAATAGATTGACCTTGAAACAACAACGATTAATTACTATTGCTATAAAACAAGCTCGTATTTTATCTTTGTTACCTTTTCTTAATAATGAAAAACAGTTTGAGAGAGCCGAGTCAATCCCTAGAACTACCGGTCCTAGAACCAGAAACAAATAGATATACTCTTCCATTGATTCAAAACTTCAATCGGAATTCAAGCTCAGATTGATGTTTTGTTCGAAAAGCCTCAAATCCAGATTTGATTGTTGTGTTATAAGAAACAACAAATAGGGAAAGAATAAATCTTTTTTTTTGAAAGATGTTCGTTCATTTCTACTACTTATCTTATCTGAATTTTTTTTATTCTATCTTCCCGGAGAATGGACTCCGGGGAATGCAATTCGGTTTCAATCATTCCTATATATGACTTTAGAATGTCTTTTATTTCATAATTTTATTGGAAATCATGTAAAGACAATTTTTATTTGATATAGCGATTTGCGCAAGTATTTTACGATTAAGAAGTAATTGCTTCTTGTACAGATTGTGTATTAATCTACTATAACTATAGAATACCCCTTTCTCACGAGACGCTGCATTTATCCGAGCGATCCACAAACGACGAAAGTCCCTCTTTTGCCTGCCTCTATCTCGATGAGAGGAAACCAAAGCTCTCATTTTCTGTTGAGTAATGGTTCGAGTAAGTCTTGAATGCGCCCCTATAAAGGTTGATGCAAATAAACGAATTTTTGTTCGACGTCTCCGAGCTATATATCCTCGTCTAACTCTGGTCATTGAATCAAATTACACTTTAATGAATGAATAACTAATTGATTTCTCTTCTTTCAGTCATCCTTTTATCCCCCGGTTGATTAATAACAAAACGGATTATTCCGATATATAAAATATAAATTCCAATGGCTTTTGCTACTATGACCTTCCCAACCACTATTTTGAATCCTTCCAGGTAAAATACCTAGAAATAAGAAATTCTAACGATATTAAATAAAAGCAAAAAATAGTGGGTTCCATCGTTTCTATGGTTATTTCATAAACGGTGAGGTCCTCTCTATACACCGGAGCCTCCTCTTTCATTTAATCAAATGTTATTGTAAACTTGTATAGTTCACTCTCTTTGGCTCTACCAATCAATTATACAGTAATAGATCTTTTCACAAAAAAGGCTATCCATACAGTGACGGCATTTAATTATGAAAGTTGGCTAGGTAGCTGACCTTGTTAGTCCGTTCTTTCAAGAAAGGGAGCATAACCTTTTTGCTTCTTGTAGTACTATTTCCTCCGCTTAATGGATAACTATTTGCTACCAATGGGGAATTGCTTTTCATCTCAAATTGAGGTGATTGGATTTGCACCAATGGAAACCATAAATTTCATACACAAAAAATATAGGTATATGATAGATCCTCATCCTCATTTTTAGATAGTAAAAATGGCTTTTTCCACTCTATCTATCCTATTGCTGATTGGTACTGGAAAAATGGTTTCGTTTGTTCGAACTCATGATCTAAACGAGTCGCACATACACCCTAGTACATGTTCCCCGACGCTGAGGACATCCTCGAAGTGCGGGGGATTTCGTGATTTTTCTTATTGGCTGTCTTGTGTTTCTAATAAGTTGTTTAATTGTCGGCATATCATACATATATATAATGTAATAGGTTGGTTTAGATCGATCTTAACCTGATGATTGATGATTATGAATTATTTCTATTCAATATCAAATCACGAAAAATTGGAATTCTGATTTGAAACGGAATCATGTATTTACACGAAATCTCCAGTATTTTCATTTTCGACCGCTACAAGATCAACAATACCATGAGCTTGGGCTTCTGTTGCTGACATAAAAACATCCCTTTCCATGTCTTCGGATATAACCCATAAAGGGTTGCCCGTTCTTTGTACATAAACCTTTGTGAGGGTTTCGCGAAGTTTCAGTAGTTCTTCCGCTTCCAGGATAAATTCCCCTGCTTGTGCCTCATAAAAAGAACTAGCAGGTTGGTGAATCATGACCCTGATAATATTGATATAACATCATGCATGAACGGTTCTTCTATCTTGCAGGATTGGGCTAAAGTAAGGGATAAAAAAACAAGAAGAAAAAAAACAAATAGAATGGAACAGCCGTACAGGCATCTTTTGTGCATTGCATACGGCTCTGCAATGGCATTTCTTCCTCCCTTCTCTTCAATTTCTATTCTATCGAAGAAAAAAATAGAATCCATCCGATCCAGATCGTTGAATGATCCATTTACCACCCTTCCTTTCGTATTGTAGGAGTCAAAAAATACTATGATGGTTCTGTTGCTTTCTATCTATATTTATCTCGTCTGTGATTTAGCAATCCCAAAGTTTCTTTTTTTTTTTCATTTTCGTACTCTTTCTTTCGTAACGTAACTATCATAAAGATAAAGAGACTTCTGGTGTGGAAGAAAAAGGGTTTGTGACGCTGAAATGTACTCCTGACACATAAGATCAAATCGGAATAACCTTTGTTTCATACTACTATCTCGATACAAAATCTCATGTTAGGAAAAACAATACTAGTTTGTTCATATCGAACTCGAAGTGCCATGCTATTATTACCTATTTTTCATATTATTCACATTCGATATGGCGAAGGCATAGTCTTCTTCTTTTTTTTTTCAAATAAAAACTCATTGGCGCCAAGCGTGAGGGAATGCTAGACGTTTGGTAATTTCTCCTCCGACCAGAATGAAAGATCCCATTGAAGCGGCTAATCCCATGCAAATTGTATGCACATCGGGCGAAACAAATTGCATAGTATCATAAATGGCTATTCCTGGTATTACCCATCCGCCGGGAGAGTTTATAAACAAATAAAGATCCCTAGTATCATCTTCTATACTGAGATATACCATGAGACCAACAAGTTGATTTGAGATCTCACTATCAACTGCTTGGCCTAAAAAAAGTAATCTTTCTCGATAAAGTCGGTTGATTAGGACAAAATTGTATCCCCTTTGAACCGTACGCGCATCTTTGGATGCATACGGTTCAAAAAAATTGTGAAAAAAGAACCAATGTGTCGATTCCAATCCTATCTCTTTTTTTTGTAACAGATTTCCGTTTTTCTAATGAAAATAAAGGGGTTTTTCTTCTATTTTTCAAAAAAAAAAAACATAAGTTTTGGCTCCCTTCCATATCCCTAAAAAAAAAAGAATTTACTGAACTTCATTTTTTGTATTAACCTTTCATTGATGTATTGTTTCGTCGAGATTCAAATCACGATGTCATTTTCTTGTTCCTGAATGGGCCCTTTCAATTCTTTTAGGTTCATGTTCTACTCCGGGGAAAGATCTATCCGAATTCTATTTGCACATATAGGACAAATAATCTCAGTACCATTTCTTTTTGCTACGACTTTAAAAATTCGTTTTATGCCTCTCCCAAACTATTCGATGTATTCATCATATTGGTTGGCATGTCAGTTTGAGATCACTCCTATAATTGAATTCAATATTACGAATCGTCTATGCTACAAGCGGTAATTGTAAATATATTACTATTACCAATTTGTTTGGTATTTTCTGAACGGAGCCTGGATATTTGATTTTTTTAGTCCAAGTCAACCATAAATTCTTCTAATTGATAATATTGATCCTCAATAGAAATTGATCCAATTTCACTTCACGCTCCGAATGATTGAAGAACCAATCAATACAATATTTCTTGGGCGAAACAGAGGATATCTCGATCGGGGGAGAAAACGGGTAAATCCCATATGACCCAATATGTCTGACAAGTCGCACTATACGTCAACCCAAACTGCATCTTCCTCTCCAGGACTCCGAAAAGGCACTTTTGGAACACCAATGGGCATTAAATTAAAGAAAAAAATTAAGTACTATACTTCACTTTAATATGGAAACGTAAGAATGAATTTATTGTCTTCATCATTTTTTTCTGTTTATTCTACTAGTTTATACATAAATGGGAAGGTTTTTAGAGAAAGAGAGAATGAATAAATACAAATTTTAATGAAGGGATCAATCGTTCTAATAATAAACAAGTATCCATCCATTCGTTCCCACAAAATGGGACCGATGCTCCCATTGCGTATTGGTACTTATCGGGTATAGAATAGATCTGCTTCTCTTTGTTCTTACGAACAGAATTCTTCCGTTATTTTAAACGGAATAGAATAAATAGTAACCTTTTCTCATACAGAATCCGCTCAAAAGTACATAGTATATTCCAATGCGATAAAGTTACATAGTGTCTATTTTTCTTTAATTTTAATAAAGGGGTATTTCCATGGGTTTGCCTTGGTATCGTGTTCATACTGTCGTATTGAATGATCCCGGTCGATTGCTTTCTGTCCATATAATGCATACGGCTCTAGTTTCTGGTTGGGCCGGTTCTATGGCTCTATACGAATTAGCGGTTTTTGATCCCTCTGACCCCGTTCTTGATCCAATGTGGAGACAAGGTATGTTCGTTCTACCCTTCATGACTCGTTTAGGAATAACCAATTCGTGGGGTGGTTGGAGTATTTCAGGAGGAACTGTAACGAATTCAGGTATTTGGAGTTATGAAGGCGTAGCAGGTGCACATATTGTGTTTTCTGGCTTGTGCTTTTTGGCGGCCATATGGCATTGGGTGTATTGGGACCTAGAAATATTCTGTGATGAACGTACGGGAAAACCCTCTTTGGATTTGCCCAAGATCTTTGGAATTCATTTATTTCTCTCAGGGGTGGCTTGCTTTGGCTTTGGCGCATTTCATGTAACAGGTTTATATGGTCCTGGAATATGGGTGTCCGATCCTTATGGACTAACTGGAAAAGTACAATCTGTAAGCCCAGCGTGGGGCGCGGAAGGTTTTGATCCTTTTATTCCGGGAGGAATCGCTTCTCATCATATTGCAGCGGGTACACTGGGCATATTAGCGGGCCTATTCCATCTTAGTGTCCGTCCGCCTCAACGTCTATACAAAGGATTACGTATGGGCAATATTGAAACTGTACTTTCTAGTAGTATCGCTGCTGTTTTTTTTGCAGCTTTTGTTGTTGCTGGAACTATGTGGTATGGTTCAGCAACTACCCCAATCGAGTTATTTGGTCCCACTCGTTATCAGTGGGATCAGGGATACTTCCAGCAAGAAATATATCGAAGAGTTGGTGCCGGACTAGCCGAAAATCTGAGTTTATCGGAAGCTTGGTCTAAAATTCCCGAAAAATTAGCTTTTTATGATTACATTGGTAATAATCCGGCAAAAGGGGGATTATTCAGAGCGGGTTCAATGGACAGTGGGGATGGAATAGCTGTTGGATGGTTAGGCCACCCCGTCTTTAGAGATAAAGAAGGGCGCGAGCTTTTTGTACGTCGTATGCCTACTTTTTTTGAAACATTCCCGGTAGTTTTGGTAGATGGAGACGGAATTGTGAGGGCAGATGTTCCTTTTCGAAGGGCAGAATCAAAGTATAGTGTTGAACAAGTAGGTGTAACTGTTGAGTTCTATGGTGGGGAACTCAATGGAGTCAGTTATAGTGATCCTGCTACTGTAAAAAAATATGCTAGACGTGCACAATTAGGTGAAATTTTTGAATTAGACCGGGCTACTTTGAAATCCGATGGTGTTTTTCGTAGTAGTCCAAGGGGTTGGTTCACTTTTGGGCATGCTTCGTTTGCTTTGCTCTTCTTTTTCGGACACATTTGGCATGGCGCTAGAACCTTGTTCAGAGATGTTTTTGCTGGTATTGATCCAGATTTGGATGCTCAAGTGGAATTTGGAGCATTCCAAAAACTTGGAGACCCAACTACAAGGAGACAAGCAGTTTGATACAAGATTGCTCTGGTATCTTTCGCTTCTATTTTTTTTATTTGAATAGGGTACTCGAGAAATATTGACTTGAATCACCTTATTTTCTTTGATTCTTTCCCTTTTTTATATGGTATGGTAAACGACCTCACTCAAACGAATAGGTGTGAAAGCTATAATTGTAAACCACGATCGAATCTATGGAAGCATTGGTTTATACCTTCCTTTTAGTCTCGACTTTAGGGATAATTTTTTTCGCTATCTTTTTTCGAGAACCACCTAAGGTTCCGACTAAAAAATGAAATGATTTTTCATTATATCAACTGAAGTAATGAGCCTCCCATATCGGGCGGCTCATTACTTCAACTAGTCTAGTCCCCGTGTTCTTCGAATGGATCTCTTAATTGTTGAGAGGGTTGCCCAAAAGCGGTATATAAGGCGTACCCCGTAAAGCTTACAAGTAAACCAGATATGAAGATGGCGACTAGGGTTGCTGTTTCCATTTTTAGATAATTTCAAGATCACAACGGATCTACGATAAGATAGTTTATTTACAACTACAACGGAATGGTATACAAAGTCAACAGATCTCAACCAATGATTAAATAGGATTTATGGCTACACAAACCGTTGAGGGTAGTTCTAGATCTAGGCCAAGACAAACTGCCGTAGGGAATTTATTGAAACCATTGAATTCGGAATATGGTAAAGTAGCTCCGGGCTGGGGGACTACACCACTTATGGGAGTCGCAATGGCTCTATTTGCGATATTCCTATCTATTATTTTGGAAATTTATAATTCTTCCGTTTTACTGGATGGAATTTCAATGAGTTAGGTTCATCAGAACTATGAAGCCTTAGTTTTTCAATAAAAAAAAAATGACTTAAAACTCGGATTTATAGACCGTTCTGGTAGTTCGACTGTGGAATTTCTTTGTTTCGGTATTTCCGGAATATGAGTGTGTGACTTGTTATAATTGATCCTATTGATAATACAGAGAATGGTCCTGTCATCTCTATCAAGATGATTCTACCCCGTCGGGTATTTATTTGAATATCTGGAACACGGAATAGATAGAATAAATCAAGAAAAGAAATATTTGAACTATGATTCATACCTATTATTTAGACCTCGCAACCGGACTCAAAAACACAATTTCAGATAGGTATTTCCTATCCTAAATCAAACGATTTTTCTTTCTTTAGACTCATTATCTACTCATTGAATAAGTGATGATCAAATGGTTTTTACTCAGAAAACCTTTGAATTTACCTTGGGGCTAAATCATCGTGGTTCTAGTATGAATCTGAGGTTTTAATCGATTAATAGGGTCTCAACAAGAGAATTCCTATCAATAGTAAAACAAGAGTCGATCCGCATTACGCACAAAAAAAACAAATTAAATAACAAACAAAAATAGGAAAGAGAAAATTCAAGAGGCCTGTAACGATCAACATAAAGAAAGACGAATGAGCTAACTTGATATTTTTGGCATTATCATGACAAAGAGGGGATTCCGGATTTTTTTTTATTTCCTATCTTCGGGATAAAACGAATTAAACGGCTAATATCAAGTGGCTAATAAGTTTTGCACTTTCTATTCCATATCCGTTGAAATCTGTATTTGTGTGTTTCTGTTTGAGCCGTACGAGATGAAAGTCTCATATACGGTTCTCGGGGGGGGTCCTCTTGGATTACCTATCTCAATAAAGTATATGATTGGTTCGAGGAACGTCTCGAGATTCAAGCGATTGCAGATGATATAACTAGTAAATATGTTCCTCCTCATGTCAACATATTTTATTGTCTAGGGGGGATCACACTTACTTGTTTTTTAGTACAAGTAGCTACGGGTTTTGCTATGACTTTTTACTATCGTCCAACCGTTACGGAGGCTTTTTCCTCTGTTCAATACATAATGACTGAGGCCAACTTCGGTTGGTTAATCAGATCAGTTCATCGATGGTCAGCAAGTATGATGGTTCTAATGATGATTCTGCACGTATTTCGTGTGTATCTTACAGGTGGATTTAAAAAACCCCGCGAATTAACTTGGGTTACTGGTGTGGTTCTGGCTGTATTGACTGCATCTTTTGGTGTAACTGGTTATTCCTTACCTCGGGACCAAATTGGTTATTGGGCAGTAAAAATCGTGACAGGTGTACCTGAAGCTATTCCTGTAATAGGATCACCTTTGGTAGAGTTATTACGCGGAAGTGCTAGTGTGGGCCAATCTACCTTGACCCGTTTTTATAGTTTACATACTTTTGTATTGCCTCTTCTTACTGCCGTATTTATGTTAATGCACTTCCCAATGATACGTAAGCAAGGTATTTCGGGTCCATTATAGCTTTTCTTTATAGAGTATAGAGAAGACAGATCATAGATATTTGTAATTTATCATATATCATATCGGGGAGGACCAATCGTATTTCATTGCTACAAATATGGATTATTGAAAAAATAAAATAAGACATGTTATTTGGATACTTCTCTTCAACTCCGAAGTATTGTACTTTTTATTTGATACGAATAGTTGAAGTGGATTCTCGAAGAGAGGATGGATTATGGGAGTGTGTGACTTGAACTATTGATTGGGCCGTGCTGATATATGATTTTATCCGCCACGTTGGAATTCACAACCAAATGTGTCTCCGCATCCAACCACCACGTAAATCCCCCTATGTAGCATAGGATAGGCCGGTTCGCTTGAGG